ATGCTTGAAGTAGGAATCAATTTGATTCCACCAAACCTAATATGTACGGTGGATCAAGTCCTATTTAAAAAGGATTCCTTCTTCCTTTCTTTTCAACCCATTTCTCTCTTCTAATCTATTTCTTTTCTGGCTCGGCTATCCCATTTAGCCGAGCCATTTCCTTTTATGCTACTCAGCCGGGCAAAACCAATAAAAAAAAGAAACGCAACAAATCTATTCGCCGAGAAAAGGAGAGAGAGGGATTCGAACCCTCGATAGTTCTTTGTTTCGAACTATACCGGTTTTCAAGACCGGGGCTATCAACCACTCGGCCATCTCTCCGAAAGAAAATTTCTATTTTCTTTTTATCCCATATTTGATTTTTATTCCACCCAATAGAACCCGAACATGGACATATGAGTTGATACTATTACTATCTATAGAAAGATATCGGGTGTAAATCTATAGGTCTATCTATCTGTATATATATAATACAGATGCATGATCCAGCAAGCATGCCCCCTGTTTTGTAAAGTAAAAAAAAATGACCCTCGGTTCCGTGCCCGAATAAAGCGACAAGGGGTGGTAATAAGTCATATAGAATCAATGATGGATTCATGGTAAAATCTTTCCATGATGCATTTTTTTTTTTATTTTTGGCTGATAATGATAAAGATATCAAATGGTATAATTCTTTTGTTGGTAGATTGGAGGATTAGAAACATGACTATTGCTTTCCAGTTGGCTGTTTTTGCATTAATTGCTACTTCATTAATCTTATTGATTAGTGTACCTGTTGTATTTGCTTCTCCTGAGGGTTGGTCGGGTAACAAAAATGTTGTATTTTCCGGTACATCATTGTGGATTGGATTAGTCTTTCTGGTGGGTATCCTTAATTCTCTCATCTCTTGAACCTATTCGTTCTAGATCCAAAAATGAAATGACCCCTCCCTCCGAATTCCTTCAGGTTGTGAGACACATTAAAATTCAATATAAGTCCCAAAAATGCAAATAACGAAAAAGAAAAAATTAGAAAAATTAAAAATAGAGGGAGGGGACAAACTTTTGTGTATTTGTATTGTAAAAATATGTAAAAATGGAAAATAATAAAATTGAAATAAAAAATATACTAAATACATATTTAGTTATTAAGTATTTATTATAAGACGTTTTGAAATAAGAATTATCTAAATATTATATAAATTCGAAATTATATAAATAAAAATAAATAATATAAATATATATAAATATATATATAATTATATATAATGCGGATATGGTCGAATGGTAAAATTTCTCTTTGCCAAGGAGAAGATGCGGGTTCGATTCCCGCTATCCGCCCAGGATAATGGGTAAATATATGAAATTCAATCTATTTTATTTATATTTAATAGATAAAGCATTAATTAAGTTTAAGTATAGTTAAGTATATAAGTATAGTTGACCGCAGTAGTCTAGTGGTTCTACTCTTCCCTTTCTTTCCCCCCCCCCAAAAAAAAAAACGGTAATTAATTATTCGGTTTTTTTGTCGAAAAAATGTTGCGGAGACGGGATTTGAACCCGTGACCTCAAGGTTATGAGCCTTGCGAGCTACCACGCTGCTCTACCCCGCGATGAAGAGACGAACTGAGAATTAATAGACAAACAGGGATTGAATGCGCCCCTCTACCATATCTGTACAAATAGAATAGTCCATTTATACAGAATGGTAAAGAGGACCCTCTATGATCGATGATCATAGAAATTAATAGAAAAATGAAAGGACATTTTTATCCTTACCAACTTGATCTTGTTGCCCCGGGCAACAAACATGCATGAACCATTTCGCGAAGTACGTGTCCGGATAACCCAAAGTCTCGATAGTTAGCTCTCGGTCTTCCGGTCGAAAAACAACGTCGATGAAGGCGTGTAGGTGCACTATTACGTGGTGGAGATTGTAACTTTCCATGAATTTCCCATTTCTCGCTCAACGACGGAACTTTGCTTATTTCTTTTTTTGAGGATCGACGAATCAAATGATATTTTTTTTCCAATTTTTGTCTCTTCTTCTCCCTCTGAATCAAACTTTTTCTTGCCATAATGGTTCAATTCCTATTAGTATCAATGATACAAGTCAGATCCTAGATGTAGAAATATAAGAAGGTAGATCCCTTCTCTATTGAAAGAAATGATATTCTCGCGGATACACCCCCTAAAATAAAGAATTAACCAAACTTGCCCGATGTAGAAGCAATCAAGAAAGCTGCATAAGTAAATATATAACCGACAGAAAAGTGGGCTAATCCAACTAATCTCGCTTGTACAATAGAAAGAGCGACCGGTTTATCTCTCCATCGAATCAAATTAGCTAAAGGTGTGCGTTCATGAGCCCAGGCTAAAGTTTCAATCAATTCTTGCCAATACCCCCGCCAGGAAATTAAGAACATAAATCCAGTAGCCCAAACAAGATGTCCAAATAAGAACATCCACGCCCAGACCGATAAACTATTCATTCCAAAAGGGTTATATCCATTAATAAGTT